TCGGATCAATACACAACTTTTTCTTGAATCAACAAAAAAAAATTTTGATAAATACATTTACAATATTGAAGCCAATGAAGAAAGGATTGATAAAACAAATCAAAATACAATTCACTTTATAAAGTCCCTTTATAATATTAGAAATATTAATAAGAATTCACAGAACTTATCCTCTTTGTCACAAGCATATGTATTTTACAAATTATCACAAACCCAAGTTATTAGCTTGGATAAGTTAAGATCTATCCTTCAATATCACGGAACATCTCTTTTTCTTAAAAATGAAATAAAGGATTATTTTGGAGCACAAGGAATATTGCATTCCGAATTAAAACATAAGAAACTTCGGAATTCTGGAATGAATCAATGGAAAAGTTGGTTAAGGGGTCATTATCAATACAATTTCTCAAAGATTAGATGGTCTAGATTAGTACCACAAAAATGGCGAAATAGAGTTAATCAAGGTTGGAGGGCCCAAAATAAAGATTTAAACAAATGGGATTCTTATGAAAAAGACCAAGTAATTCTAATTCATTATGAAAAAGAAAATTTTAAAAAACACTATAGGTATGATCTCTTATCATCTAAATCTATTAATTATGAAGATAAGAAGAACTCATATATTTATGTATCACCATTACAAGTAAACAATAACCAAGAGATTTCTTATAATTACAACACACATAAACAAAAATTTTTTGATGGGATGGGAGGTATCCTTATCAATAATTATCTAGGAAAAGATGGTATTATGGATATGGAGAAAAATCCGGATAGAAAATATTTTGATTGGAAAATTCTCCATTTTTGTCTTAAAAAGAAGGTCGATATTGAGGCCTGGATCGATACCAACAGTAATAAAAAGACTAAAACTAGTAATAATAATAATAAGAAAAGTCTTTTTTATCTCACGATTCATCAAGAAATCAACCCCTCAAAAAAAAAAAGTTTTGATTGGATGGGAATGAATGAAGAAATACTAAATCGTCCCATATCGAATCTTCAACTTTGGTTCTTCCCGGAATTTGCGCTACTTTATAATTCATATAAAATTCAACCCTGGGCCATACCCATCAAATTACTTCTTTTTAATTTTAATGGAAATGCAAATATTAGTGCAAATAAAAACATCAATGAAAATCAAAAAAAGGATCTTTTTGTATCATCGAATAAAAAAAAATATCTTGAATTAGAAAATGGAAAGAAAAAAAAAAAAGAATCTCCAGCCCAAGGGAATCTTGGATCAGATCCAGAAAACCGAAGGAATAGCGGATCAGTTCTTTCAAACAAAAAAAAAGATGTTGAAGAAGATTATGCGGTAAGATCCGGCATAAAAAAACGTAGAAAGAAAAAGCAATATAAAAGCAATACAGAAGCAGAACTCGATTTATTTCTAAAAAAGTATTTGCTTTTTCAATTGAGATGGGATGATTCTTTAAATCAAAGAATGATCAATAATATCAAGGTATATTGTCTGCTGCTTAGACTGATAAACCCAAGAGAAATTGCTATATCCTCTATTGAACGGGGAGAAATGAGTCTGGATATAATGCTGATTCAGAAAGATTTAACTCTCACAGAATTGATGAAAAAGGGGATATTTATTATCGAACCGGTTCGTCTGTCTGTCAAAAATGATGGACAATTTATTATGTATCAAACCATAAGTATTTCATTGGTTCATAAGAGTAAAGACCAAACTAATCAAAGATACCAAGAAAAAGAATATGTTGATCAAAATAATTTTGATAAATCCATTGCAAGACATCAAAAAAGAACTGAAAATAGAGACAAAAATCATTATGCTTTGCTCGTTCCTGAAAATATTTTATCACCTAGACGTCGTAGAGAATTTAGAATTCTAATTTGTTTCAATTCAAGAAATGGAAACGGTCAGGATAGAAATCCGGTATTTTGCGATGGTAAGAACGTAAAAAACTGTGGTCAATTTTTGGATAAAAGCACAAATCTTGATATAGATAAAAATAAATTAATAAAATTAAAGTTCTTTCTTTGGCCCACTTATCGATTAGAAGATTTAGCTTGTATGAATCGCTATTGGTTTGATACCACTAACGGCAGTCGTTTCGGTATGGTAAGGATACATATGTATCCGCAATTTAATTAAAATGTATCCACACCACAATTAAATTCAAAATTCGATGATGGTACATTTTTGCTATATATCCTGTAGCATATCTGATATATCAAAGCAAACAGATACACACATGTGTTGTCTTACATTCCATTCTGATACATGATACTAATTCAATGACGTATCAAGTAGATCTATAAATAACTCAACAGAATCTTCTTATTTTCATTTTCAATTTGAGTTCTAACTTATTATCTTTTATGAGTGCCGTCCCTTTGTATTTTTATACAAATCAAATTGAAAATTGGATGGATCATTTTATTTGAAAAAAAAAAAGATTGAATTTGATAAAATTAGGAGTCCATAATTAAATTAAGTATACCCGATTAAAATGGTTGGCATTATTATTTATTATTTCTGATAGGTAAAATTAATATCTTTAAACAAGAAAATTAAACGGGGGAGAAATTTTCGTTTTATGGTAAAAAATTCATTCATTTCAGTTTTTTTGCAAGAAGAAAAAGAGGAAAACCGGGGGTCTGTTGAATTTCAAGTATTCAGTTTCACCAACAAGATACGAAGGCTCACTTCGCATTTGGAATTGCACAGAAAAGACTATTTATCTCAGAGAGGTCTACGTAAAATTCTGGGAAAACGTCAACGACTACTGGCCTATTTGTCAAAAAAAAATAGAGTACGTTATAAAGAATTAATCGGTCGGTTAGATATTCGGGAACTAAAAACTCACTAATTTGAAGAACTTTAATTATTTGATTTATTAGATCTTGAATTTTGATGAATTTATTTTTGTTTTCAGCAATTCATGGAAGAATGAATCGGGGAAAAACCTATGAATGTACCAGCGACAAGAAAAGACCTCATGATAGTAAATATGGGTCCTCACCACCCATCAATGCATGGTGTTCTTCGACTCATTATTACTCTAGATGGTGAAGATGTTATTGACTGTGAACCAATATTGGGTTATTTACACAGAGGAATGGAAAAAATTGCGGAAAACCGAACAATTATACAATATCTGCCTTATGTAACACGTTGGGATTATTTAGCTACTATGTTCACAGAAGCAATAACCGTAAATGCACCAGAGCAATTAGGAAATATTCAAGTACCGAAAAGAGCCAGCTATATCAGAGTAATTATGTTGGAGCTGAGTCGTATAGCTTCTCATTTGTTATGGCTTGGTCCTTTTATGGCAGATATTGGTGCACAGACTCCTTTCTTCTATATTTTCAAAGAAAGAGAATTAGTATATGATTTATTCGAAGCTGCCACTGGTATGAGAATGATGCATAATTATTTTCGTATCGGAGGAGTGGCTGTTGATCTACCTCATGGCTGGATAGATAAATGTTTGGATTTCTGTGATTATTTTTTAACAGGGATTGCTGAATATCAAAAACTTATTACACGAAATCCTATTTTTTTAGAACGAGTTGAGGGAGTAGGCATTATTAGCGGAGAAGAAGCAATAAATTGGGGTTTATCAGGACCAATGCTACGAGCTTCCGGAATACAATGGGATCTTCGTAAAGTTGATCATTATGAGTGTTACGACGAATTTGATTGGGAGGTCCAATGGCAAAAAGAAGGAGATTCACTAGCTCGTTATTTAGTACGAATCAGTGAAATGACGGAATCTATAAAAATTATTCAACAGGCTCTGGAAGGAATTCCAGGGGGTCCCTATGAGAATTTAGAAATCCGATCCTTTGATAGAGTAAGGGATCCCGAATGGAATGATTTTGAATATCGATTCATTAGTAAAAAGCCTTCGCCCACTTTTGAATTATCGAAACAAGAACTTTATGTGAGAGTCGAAGCACCAAAGGGAGAGTTGGGAATTTTTTTGATAGGAGATCAAAGTGTTTTTCCTTGGCGATGGAAAATCCGACCGCCGGGTTTTATCAATTTGCAAATTCTTCCTCAGTTAGTTAAAAGAATGAAATTGGCTGATATTATGACGATACTAGGTAGTATAGATATCATTATGGGAGAAGTTGATCGTTGAAATGATAATTGATACAACAGAAGTACAAAATATCAATTCTTTTTCCCGATTGGAATCCTTAAAAGAGGTCTATGGGATCATATGGATGCTTATCCCTATTTTGACTCTTGTATTAGGAATCACAATAGGTGTACTAGTAATTGTGTGGTTAGAAAGAGAAATATCAGCAGGGATACAACAACGTATTGGACCTGAATATGCCGGCCCGTTGGGAATTCTCCAAGCTCTAGCAGATGGGACAAAACTACTTTTCAAAGAAAATATTCTTCCATCTAGAGGAGATACTGGTTTATTCAGTATCGGACCATCCATAGCGGTCATATCAATTCTACTAAGTTATTCAGTAATTCCTTTTGGTTATCACCTTGTTCTAGCCGATCTCAATATCGGTGTTTTTTTATGGATCGCCATTTCAAGTATTGCTCCCATTGGACTTCTTATGTCAGGATATGGATCAAATAATAAATATTCCTTTTTAGGTGGTTTACGAGCTGCTGCTCAATCGATTAGTTATGAAATACCATTAACTCTATGTGTGTTATCAATATCTCTACGTGCGATTCGTTGAGCCATAAACTTTTTCCTATTTCCTTTCTTTTGCCTTTTTTTTCTAGGAAAGAGTTGAATAGATATCTTCATTTTTTGGTTCATCGTTCGGGTTGATGAACTAAATCAGATAGTTATATGAGTGAAAAAAAACAGCTTATAAGTTCGCAGTAAAAAGATCGAGTCTCATTTCCTATGTACCAGGATTAAGCAAAAGTAAATATAAGCAGTAGAGACTTTTTACCCCAAGATTGATTGATTGGACATCATGGCTTGAAGCGGGTTCACAAGATCGACTGTATGGAGTTTTCACTCTCGTTTGTATGT